TTACACCAATTGTCCGAGTGGGATGAGGATTTGAAGGAATGGGGGAGAGAAAGACATGTTAAATGCACCTATAATGGTGTTCAATTATCGGAAAGAGAATTTCCCCAAAATTGGTTAACAGAGGGTATTCAGATAAGGATTCTATCTCCTTTCTATCCTAAACCTTGGCGAAGATCTAAAATACGATCTCATCATAGAGATCCAATGAAAAAAAAAAGAAAAAAAAAAGATTTTTGTTATTTAACAGTTTCGGGAATGGAAACAGAAGTTCCTTTTGGTTCTCCCCGAAACCGACCTTCTTTTTTTAAACCCATTTATAAAGAACTCTTTAAAAACTTTAGAAAAGGAAAAAAGAATTCTTTTTTCCTTCCAAAAGTTTTTAAAGAAAAAAAAAAATGGGTTATCGAAACAGTTCTAGTTATAAAACAAAAAATGGAGGAAAAAGTAAACTCCATTTTCTTATTTGAATCGAAGAAGGTAAAAGTATATAAACCAAATGAAGATGTAAGAGATTCTAAAATAAATAATAAGATCATTCGCGAATCAACCATTCGAATTCCATCCATGAATTGGGCAAATTACTCACTCATAGGAAAAAAAATAAAGAATCTTGCTGATAGGACAGTCACAATCAGGAATCAAATAGAACTAGAACGAATCACAAAAGACAAGAAAAAAATAGTTCTAACTTGTGATGATAAAAAATCGGAATCACAGAAACATATTTTGCAGATACTTAAAAGAAAAAAGATCCGATTTATACGTAAATTAAATTATTTTATGAAATCATTCATTGAAAAAATATACATAGATATCTTTCTACGTATGATTACTATTTTTAGGATCAATGCACAACTTTTCCTTGAATCAATAAAAAAAATTTTCACAAAATCGATTTACAACGATGAAACAAATCGAAAAAGAATTAATAAAACAGATCAAAATGCAATGAACTTTATTTCGACTATAAAAAAATCGTTTTCTAATACTAATATCAGTAATAATAATTCAAATATTTATTATTATTCAAATATTAATAATTATTATAATTATGATTTATCCTACTTGTCCCAAGCATATGTATTTTACAAATTATCACAAACCCAATTACTTAACAAGTATCACTTGAGATCTGTACTTCAATATACCAGGACCCATTCTTTTATTAAGGATAAAATCAAGGATTATTGTATGACACGAGGAATATTTGATTCCAAATCAAAGCAAAAGAAAATTTATAAGTCTGGAAAAAATGAATGGAAAAACTGGTTAAAGGGCCATTATCAATACAATTTATCTCAGACAAAATGGTCTCGATTAGTACCTCAAAAATGGCGAAATAGAATCAACCAACGCTCTATGATTCAAAATAAAAACTCAATTAAATTTGATTCACATAAAAAAGAAAAAGACCAATTAATTCATTACATGAAGCAAAATTACTATGCGATGGCAGTGGATTCATTGACGAGTCAAAAAGAAAAATTTAAAAAACACTACAGATATTCTCTTTTATCACATAAATATATGAATTATGGGAATAGGAAGGACTCCTATATTTATGAATCAACATTACAAGTAAAAGGAGACCAAGAAATTCCATACAATTTCAATACACTGAAACCCGAATCATTTTATGTATTGGTAAGTATACCTATTAGTAATTATCTAAAAAAGGAATATATTATTGCTATAGAAAAGGAATATATTATTGCTATAGAAAAGGAATATATTATTGCTGTACATGAAAATCTGGATAGAAAATATTTTGATTGTAGAATTCTCCCTATTTGTCTTAGAAAAAATATCGACATTGAGACCTGGACCAATACGCATATCAGCACAAAAATGGATATCAGCACCGAAATTGAGAAAAATACTAAGACTGAAAACAAAATTCTCAAAAAATGGAAAAAAAAAGATATTTTTTCTAAGACAATTCATCAAGGAATTAAACCATCCAATCAAAAAAGTGTTTTTTTTGATTGGATGGGAATGAATCAAGAAAAGCTTTATCGTAGCATATCAAATCTAGAATCCCAGTTGTTCCCAGAATTTGTGCCACTCTTTGATGCATATAGGATTAAACCATGGATCATACCAATCAAATTTCTTTTTTCTAATTTTTATTTCTATAAAAAAATTAGAAAAAAAAAAAATCTTCAGATATATCAACAAGTTATTAGCTATTTAGAAAATTTCAACCAAGAAAAAAACGAACAACAGGAACAAGAAAATCTTGGAGTTGAAGACAATTACGCGAGATTAGACTTTAAAAGGGGTAAAAAGAAAGAACAATTCAAGAGAAGAAAGCAAGGAGAACTAGAATTCTTCCTGCAAAAATATCTCCTTTTTCAATTAAGATGGGATCAGTTCTTGAATCGAAATATGATCAATAATATCAAGGTATATTGTCACCTACTTAGACTGATAAATCCAAGGGAAATGACTATATCCGCGATTCAAAGAGGAGAGATACGTCTGAATCAATTGATAACTCACAAAGATCTAGATATTACAGAATTGGTAAAAAGGGGAATATTGATTGTCGAACCGATTCGTTTATCTATAAAAAGGGATGGAAAATTTATTATATATCAAACCCTAGGTATTTCATTGATCGATAAAATTAAGCACCAAACTAACAGAAAATGTATAAAAAAAAGATATGTTGATAAGAATAATTTTGATAAATCCGTTGCAAGGCACGGCAATATACTTGTGAATGGAGACAAAAGTAATTATGATTTCTTTGTTCCTGAAAATATTCTATCTCCTAGACGTCGTAGAGAATTGAGAATTCTAATTTGTTTTAATTCTCGTAATTGGAATTTTGTGGATAGAAATCTAGTATTTTGCAATGAAAGCAACATAAGAAACTCTAGAAAATTTTTGAATGAGGACAAGCATTTTAATACTAATACAGATACAAATAAATTCATTAAATGCAAATTGTTTCTTTGGCCCAATTACCGATTAGAAGATTTAGCTTGTATGAATCGCTATTGGTTTAATACCAATAATGGCAGCCGTTTCAGTATGTTAAGGATATATATGTATCCACGATTCAGAATTTGTTAATAGTATATTTCCTATATATCTGTGATATTTTTCGGTAGATGAAAGCCGAAAGATATACATATACGCTGTATTACATTACATTCTGGTACATGACACGGATTTAATGGCGTATCAACCCAATTGAATCTAGGACGAAATCGGCAGAATCCTTGAATGTAGAAATGTATTTTCTCTTTCTTTTCTATTCTATCCAAATTTTCAATTTGGATAGAATAGAAAAGAAAGAGAAAATACAAATTTTTGTGTGTACTAGATTAAAATAACTGGCATAAAGATTATTATTTGTATTTTTCCTGATCGATTCGGTAAAGTAAAATAAATCCATGGGAAAGAAAAAAAGATAGAAATTTTTTTTTATGATCAAAAATTCATTCATCTCAGTTATTTCACAAGAAGAAAAAGAAGAAAACAAGGGTTCTGTTGAATTTCAAGTATTAAGTTTCACCAGTAAGATACGTAGACTTACTTCACATTTGGAATTGCACAAAAGAGATTTTTTATCCCAAAGAGGTCTACGAATAATTCTGGGAAAACGTCAACGGCTCCTGGCTTATTTGTCAAAGAAAAATAGAGTCCGTTATAAGAAATTAATGGATCAGTTGGATATTCGGGAACCAAAAACTCGTTAATTTAATCGTTTGAATTTTTTTTTTAATAGTTATTTTATTAGATTTTTCATTTTGATGAACCTCGTTTTGAGGAATTCGTGGAATAATGAATTAAGGAAGAAAAAATATGACTATACCGGCTACAAGAAAAGATCTCATGATAGTCAATATGGGCCCTCACCACCCATCAATGCATGGTGTTCTTCGACTGATCGTTACTCTCGATGGTGAAGATGTTATTGATTGTGAACCCATATTGGGATATTTACACAGAGGAATGGAAAAAATAGCAGAAAACCGAACAATTATACAATATCTTCCTTATGTAACACGTTGGGATTATTTAGCTACTATGTTCACAGAGGCAATAACGGTAAATGCACCAGAACAATTGGAAAATGTTCAAGTACCTCAGAGGGCCAGTTATATCAGAGTAATTATGCTGGAGCTGAGCCGTATAGCTTCTCATTTGTTATGGCTTGGACCTTTTATGGCGGATATAGGTGCACAGACTCCTTTTTTCTATATTTTCAGAGAGAGAGAATTGTTATATGACCTATTCGAAGCCGCCACAGGTATGCGAATGATGCATAATTATTTCCGCATCGGAGGAGTAGCTGCTGATCTACCTCATGGCTGGATAGATAAATGTTTTGATTTCTGCGATTATTTTTTAACAGGAGTTGTTGAATATCAAAAACTTATTACACGGAATCCCATTTTTTTGGAACGAGTTGAAAGAGTGGGCATTATTGGTGGAGAGGAAGCAATAAATTGGGGTTTATCAGGACCGATGTTACGAGCTTCTGGAATCCAATGGGATCTTCGTAAGGTTGATCATTATGAATGTTACAATGAATTCGATTGGGAAGTCCAATGGCAAAAAGAAGGAGATTCATTAGCTCGTTATTTAGTACGAATAGGTGAAATGGGGGAATCTATAAAAATTATTCAACAGGCTCTAGAAGGAATTCCTGGAGGTCCCTATGAGAATTTAGAAGTCCGACGCTTTGATAGAGCAAAAAATTCCGAATGGAATGATTTTGAATATAGATTTATTAGTAAAAAACCTTCACCCAATTTTGAATTGTCGAAACAAGAACTTTATGTCAGAGTGGAAGCACCAAAAGGAGAATTAGGAATTTATTTGATAGGGGATAATAGCATTTTCCCCTGGAGATGGAAAATTCGTCCACCCGGTTTCATCAATTTGCAAATTCTTCCTCAGCTAGTTAAAAGAATGAAATTGGCTGATATCATGACGATACTAGGTAGTATAGATATCATTATGGGAGAAGTTGATCGTTGAAATGATAATTGATACGACAGAAGTACAAGCTATCAATTCTTTTTCTACATCGGAATCCATAAAAGAAATCTATGGACTCATATGGATGTTTGTATCCATTTTTACCCTTATATTTGGAATCATAATAGGGGTACTAGTAATTGTGTGGTTAGAAAGAGAAATATCTGCAACGATACAACAACGTATTGGGCCTGAATATGCTGGTCCGTTGGGAATTCTTCAAGCTCTAGCGGATGGGACTAAATTACTTTTTAAGGAAGACCTACTCCCATCTAGAGGAGATATTCGTTTGTTTAGTGTCGGACCGTCTATAGCGGTCATATCAATTCTACTAAGTTATTTAGTAATTCCTTTTGGATATCGCCTTGTTTTAGGTGATCTCAGTATAGGTGTTTTTTTATGGATCACCATTTCAAGTATTGCCCCTATTGGGCTTCTTATGTCAGGATATGGATCGAATAATAAATATTCTTTTTCAGGTGGTCTACGAGCTGCTGCTCAATCTATTAGTTATGAAATACCATTAACTCTATGTGTGTTATCAATATCTCTACGTGTGATTCGTTGGAATATGAACTTTTACCTCTTTCCTAGAAATAAATAAAGAAAAGAGGTTGAATGTATTGAATAGATATTTTTTTTTATTCATCGATGAGTTAAACCAGATAGTTATATGAGTGAAACAAAACAGCTTATAAATTTGCAGTAAGAAGAGAAAATCTCATTCCCTATGTACAAGAATAAAATTAAAGTAAACATAAGCAGCGTAAACTGTTTACCCCAAGATTGAGATTCTTTGATTAGTCATCATATCTTGAAGCGGGTGCAAAAGATCAACTGTATGGAGTTTCCACTACTGCCTTGTATGTATTAACATACCGGGGATCAATCAAAAATCGGTGGACAGTTAGGAACACCAAGGTACACAAAGGATTAGTAATGGGGATAATGTAAGGTATCAAAAAAAGAGATATTTCTGCATAAAACGAATCATAATAAGGGCTTTAAGTTGGTAGAAATGATCAAGAAGTATCTCCCTACGATTCCGATCTCGAGTATGCTCCTATTCACTGATTAAAGAAATGACTATCAAGAACGAATTAATCCTTTATTTTTTTTTTCTAAATATCTTCTTCTGAGACAGAAGAACAGGAACAAAAGAAATGGAATGCAATAATCGAATGAATGAATAAAAATTTTTATAAAAAAAAAATAAAAAAAGATCTTTATTTATTCTTTCTTTCCTATATCTGTATTCATACATACGGAATTCTTATCATTATTCATGAACTAATGCCTATATATATATATATATATATATATATATATATATTGATAACGAATATTTTATTGAAAGATTAAGTTATTACCGAACAAAGAAAAATTTTCATTATAAGGATGAGATCAATTCGGAAGCACTTTTTTTCTTATTCTAGCGGACAGAATTCCATTGGTCTAATTTGGGACTCTCCGATGTATCTTTATTCGATCTATCCGGGTGAAAATACCGAATCAGTCCTTACATTTATTTGTGGCCATAGAGGAGCCGTATGAAGCTGAAGTTTCATGTACGGTTTTGTAATAGCGATGGGAACAGTGATGTTATTATCGACTATGATTATCTAATAGTTCAAGTACAGTTGATATAGTTGAAGCACAGTCAAAATATGGTTTTTTGGGGTGGAATCTGTGGCGTCAACCTATAGGGTTTATTGTTTTTCTAATTTCTTCTCTAGCCGAATGTGAGAGATTGCCATTTGATTTACCGGAAGCAGAGGAGGAATTAGTAGCAGGTTATCAAACCGAATATTCAGGTATCAAATTCGGTTTATTTTATATTGCTTCTTACCTAAATCTATTACTTTCTTCATTATTTGTAACAGTTCTTTACTTAGGTGGGTGGAATTTTTCTATTCCGTACATATCTATTCCTAAACTTTTCGGAATAAATAAAATGGCCGGAGTTTTTGGAATTACAATTGGTATCTTTATTACATTAGCTAAAGCTTATTTGTTTCTGTTCATTCCTATCACAACAAGGTGGACTTTGCCTAGGATAAGAATGGACCAGCTATTAAATCTTGGATGGAAATTTCTTTTACCTATTTCCTTAGGTAATCTATTATTGACAACTTCTTCCCAACTTGTTTCACTATAAATAAGAAAATACGATAACGATATTCCAGATTCATAACCTCTTTCAAACAAGAGAAAGAAACATCAATTTATTCCTGGATATTTACAATATGTTCTCTATGGTGACTGGGTTCATAAATTATAGTCAACAAACAATACGAGCTGCAAGGTATATTGGTCAAAGTTTCGTAATTACCTTATCCCACACAAATCGTTTACCTATAACTATTCAATATCCTTATGAAAAATCGATCACATCAGAGCGTTTCCGTGGTCGAATCCACTTTGAATTTGATAAATGTATTGCTTGTGAAGTATGTGTTCGTGTATGCCCGATAGATCTACCCGTTGTTGATTGGAGATTTGAAAGAGATATTAAAAAAAAACAATTGCTTAATTATAGTATTGATTTTGGGGTCTGTATATTTTGTGGTAATTGTGTCGAGTATTGTCCAACAAACTGTTTATCAATGACTGAAGAATATGAACTTTCTACTTCTGATCGTCACGAATTGAATTATAATCAAATTGCTTTGGGTCGGTTACCAATGTCAATAATTGGAGATTACACAATTCAAACAGTTATGAATTCGACTCAAATCAAAATAGACAAAGATAAACCCTTTGATTCAAGAACGATTACCAATTACTAAGATTTTGTTTTGATATAAAAGACCCAAGCTTTTTTTATTTTGTTTGGTCAGTAACTACAAATAATAACTAATAATTATTGATTGTTGAGAATTATTCTTTGATTTAAACTGAGAATATATTTTTCGTGATGATTTCGAAGTATACAATCCCCATTACTCTTTTCTCGATAATTTTATCTATATCTACATTAATCCATATAAAAAAAAGTTTTAATTCAATTAGGAATGTATCATATACAAGAAAAAAATGGGGCAACCCCTTTTCCTTTCCTGGACCATTCAGTAAGGTCATGAAATATTTCGACTTATTTATTAATTTATTATTTTAATAATGGATTTACCTGGACCAATACATGATATTCTTGTAGTATTTTTTGGATCAGTTCTTGTATTAGGAGGTCTGGGAGTAGTATTACTTACCAATCCCATTTTTTCTGCCTTTTCGTTGGGATTGGTTCTTGTTTGTATATCCTTATTCTATATTCTATCGAATTCCTATTTTGTAGCTGCCGCACAGCTCCTTATTTATGTTGGAGCTATAAATGTCTTAATCATATTTGCTGTAATGTTCATGAATGGTTCAGAATATTCCAATGATTCCTATTTTTGGACCATTGGAGATGGGGTCACTTCACTGGTTTGTACAAGTATTCTTTTTTCACTAATTACTATTATCCCAGATACGTCATGGTACGGAATTTTTTGGACTACAAGATCAAGCCAGATTATGGAACAGGACCTAATAAGTAACATTCAACAAATTGGTATTCATTTATCAACAGATTTTTATCTTCCGTTTGAACTCATTTCCATAATTCTTTTAGTTTCCTTGATAGGTGCAATTACTATGGCTCGTCAATAATAAATACTTAGAATTAAATTCTAAATAAATAACTAAATAAATAAAATAAATGGAAAGGTTTAAGGTTTTTATAAGGTTTTTAATTAAACCTATCTATTGCCAATACCTTCTTTTATTCTGTAATCGTTCTATTCTAATCAATCGAATCGGTTGAATTGTTGTTCATATTGAAATGAATCAAGATTGATAAGGAGTTAGTCAATGATGTTCGAGCCTGCACTTTTTTTGAGTGTCTATTTATTCTCTATCGGTATCTATGGATTGATCACAAGTCGAAAGATGGTTAGAGCACTTATGTGTCTTGAGCTTATACTCAATTCGGTTAATATCAATCTCGTAACATTTTCAGATATATTTGATAATCGCCAATTAAAAGGCGACATTTTCTCAATCTTTGTTATAGCTGTTGCGGCTGCTGAAGCAGCTATTGGGCTAGCTATTGTTTCATCAATCCATCGTAACAGAAAATCAACTCGTATCAATCAATCGAATTTGTTGAATAATTAGTTATGATCATAAGATACATAATATCACATAGAATATTAATCTATTAGATATTATATATTATAATTTTATTATTATTTTATTATAATTTTATTATTTTAATTTTTTTTTGATTATAATTTTTATTATTATATTATTATTATATTATTATTATAAATTTATTATAATTTTATTATACTAAATATATAATATATATATATATATATATATTTAGTATTGAATTAATTTACTATTGAATAATAAATATTTTCATATTGAATAAATACTTTGAATTAATATTGAAATATTGACCAATTTTATTTGTTGGTCAATTTGAATTCACATGTGCAACTCGCATGATCATGGTTGTTGAAAGAGAAATCAAAGTCTCTTGGACTTTTCTCATGAACAGGTTTAGAAATATATTGATTCTTAAAATTTTGATAAACCACTGCTTCGTCTGGTGTCTACAATATAAATGTATGATTCATTTACTACTAATTTTATTTTACCAGATCGAAAATTTTTTATGCTCAAAGCTGGAATTTATAGATCCAATGTCACATTCAGTAAAAATTTATGATACATGTATAGGGTGTACTCAATGTGTACGAGCCTGTCCCACAGATGTATTGGAAATGATACCTTGGGACGGATGTAAAGCTAAGCAAATTGCTTCCGCACCAAGAACCGAGGACTGTGTAGGTTGTAAGAGATGTGAATCCGCCTGCCCAACAGATTTTTTGAGTGTCCGTGTTTATTTATGGCATGAAACAACTCGCAGCATGGGTCTATCTTATTGATACATTACAAAAAACTCCACTTGAATCATTTGATTCCTCTTTACCGACAAAAGCCCGTACTCGATAAAATTTATTATTTCGAGCACGGGTTTTTCTGGTCAAAACATATCTTGTTTTTATCACGAGTTATTTTCCTTGGTTAACAATACTTGTAGTTTTGCCGATATTCGCGGGTTCCTCAATTTTCTTTTTTCCTCATAGAGGAAATAAGATGTTTAGATGGTATACTATTTGTATATGCTTATTAGAACTTCTTCTAACAACCTATGCATTCTGTTATCATTTCCAATTGGACGATCCATTAATCCAATTGGAAGAAGATTATAAATGGATAGATATTTTTGATTTTCACTGGAGACTGGGAATCGATGGACTTTCCATAGGACCCATTTTACTGACAGGATTTATCACTACTTTAGCTACTTTAGCAGCTTGGCCAGTTACGCGAAATTCGCGATTGTTCTATTTCCTGATGTTAGCAATGTACAGCGGTCAAATAGGATCATTTTCTTCTCGAGACCTTTTACTTTTTTTCATCATGTGGGAGTTAGAATTAATTCCTGTTTACTTACTTTTATCCATGTGGGGAGGAAAAAAACGTCTCTACTCGGCTACAAAGTTTATTTTGTACACAGCAGGGGGTTCTATTTTTCTCTTAATAGGAGTTCTAGGTATGGGTTTATATGGTTCCAATGAACCAACATTAGATTTTGAAAGATTAGCTAATCAATCATATCCTGTGGCATTGGAAATAATATTATATTTTGGTTTCTTTATTGCTTATGCTGTCAAATCGCCAATTATACCCCTGCATACATGGTTACCAAATACCCATGGAGAAGCACATTACAGTACATGTATGCTTCTAGCTGGAATCTTATTAAAAATGGGAGCATATGGATTGATTCGGATCAATATGGAATTATTACCCCACGCTCATTCTATATTTTCTCCCTGGTTGGTAATAGTTGGAGCGATGCAAATAATCTATGCAGCTTTAATTTCTCTCGGTCAACGCAATTTTAAAAAGAGAATAGCCTATTCCTCTGTATCTCACATGGGTTTTACAATTATAGGAATTGGTTCTATAACCGACATGGGACTCAATGGAGCCATTTTACAAATACTCTCTCATGGATTTATTGGTGCTGCACTTTTTTTCTTGGCAGGAACGAGTTGTGATAGAACACGTCTTGTTTATCTCGACGAAATGGGAGGGATATCCATCCCAATGCCAAAAATATTTACCATGTTCAGTAGTTTCTCGATGGCTTCTCTTGCATTGCCAGGAATGAGTGGTTTTGTTGCGGAATCGGTAGTATTTTTTGGAATAATTACTAGTCCAAAATATCTTTTAATGCCAAAAATACTAATTACTTTTGTAATGGCAATTGGAGTGATATTAACTCCTATTTATTTATTATCTATGTCACGTCAGATGTTCTATGGATACAAGCTATTCAATGTTCCACACTCTAATTTTTTGGATTCTGGACCACGAGAACTATTTGTTTCAATTTGTATCTTTCTACCCATAATAGGGATTGGTATTTATCCTGATTTCGTTCTCTCGTTATCAGTTGACAGGGTACAAGCTATCCTATCTAATTACTTTTATAGATAGTGTTTCATTAATGAGACAAAAAGTCTTATAATTCTTTAATTTTAAGATAAAAAAAAAAATAGTTCGCTGTACAATGCAAAAAAAGAAAGTGAATTAGAATTGTAATGAGATGCATTTCGAGTTTTTGTTTTGACAGGTTGTCAAAACAAAAACTCGAACAAGCAAACTTTCGTTATATATGGGACGATATTTTTATGTATTTTTCATGTAGCTTATTCAATTAGATGTTAATGTGAATGAACCATAACTATGTAAACCTATTCCTAATAGATTGACCCCAAAATAGCATATCCAAATTATAAAAAATCCTATAGAAGCTATAAGTGCCGAATTCGTACCTTGTAAACTTTGATTTGTTCTAGTATGTAAATAAATCGCGAATATGGTCCAAGTAATAAATGCCCAAGTTTCCTTCGGGTCCCAACTCCAATAAGATCCCCATGCTTCATTGGCCCATACTGCTCCACAAAGAATGCCTATGGTTAAAAAGGTAAACCCTAAACTAATCATACGATAACTCCAATAATCCAAACGTTGAGTCAATTGATATTTGTAATAATTTTGAAATGAAAGAAAAGAAGGGTTTTTAAAAACCCTTCTTCTTTTTTCATTCAAGTATTTAATCTCACCAAAGAAAAATGATCTAATTAATAAATTATTGCTTTTACAAAAAAAATTGATGTTGTTTCGAAATGTAATGATTAGAAGAGCAATTGATAATAACGATCCGCATAAAAGAGCTGCATAGCTCAATAACATCATACTTACGTGCATCATTAACCACTGAGATTGTAGAGCGGGTACTAATATTGCGGATTGATGCATTTCAGTTGAAAGACCCGACGTAGCGAAGCCTTGAGTAAAAATAGTACTTGGGGTAGTTATTATGCTTAAATCATTTTTATGGTTCAATTTCTTGGAAATTATATGAATAATAAATAAACTACATGAAAGGAAGATTAATGACTCGTATAAATTACTTAACGGAAAATGTCCCGAAGAAATCCAACGAGAAATTAATAATCCTGTTATAGAGAAAAAGGTGGCTATCATCCCTTTTTCCGATGAATCACGTAATCCTACGATTTCGTAGACTAATAAGTTCATGAAATGAATCGTAATCACAATTGAAATGATCGAAAAAGAGATATGAGTTAATATATGTTCTAAAGTCACAAATATCATAAAAAAAGTGTCCCATTACAGAATTGAAATCGGAAATTGAATACATTATAGGATACATTGTATCTCTTTTAGAGGATGCCGCCACTCGGACTCGAACCGAGATGCTCTAGCACTGCTTCCTAAGAGCAGCGTGTCTACCGATTTCACCATGGCGGCTTACTTGAAATAATAATATTCAATTCATGTTGAATCGTCAAGAATCAAGGATTCAATATAGTCTAGGAAACATTAGAATCGATGAAAAAAGACTCGTTTAAATTCATATTTGAATCTTCATTCAATAAAATAATCCTTAGTTAGTATCGTCCTAGGTTCAGTTTTAACAATCAACTTTCACGTACTATAAACTAAGTTCCCCCGATACAGTTGAAATTTCGATAGTTTTGCTCTCGGTCGAGGTATAGAATTAAGAATTGTCCTTTTTCTTTCTATTTTTTTTTTTTGATGATTTGTTTTTCATTTTGAATCCGATTTCATCGGATTCAAAATGAAAAACATTGATTTTGATTTTTTTCAATAAAAAAAATCAAATAACTAAGATCTCATATGTATTACAATTTCATCACTAAATCCATTTGGAATTTTTCTAACGATTCCGATACTTTAGTATCATTAAGTATTAATACTCTTCATTGTGTATATGTATATAATATAAATAAGGTAACATTTACCAAACCAATTAAGTTTTAGGCTAGGCATATAAAAAAAGAGTTTAAATTTCTATGGCAATTGTACTATTCACAATAGAAAATCTTAATCCTATTTTTCTATTGTGAAAGGTTAATGGATAGGGAAAAATACTATTCTTAATAAGAACCCAATATACAGAAAACTCTTATTCTACATACCACAGCTAGTTATAACTAATATTGAGTAGTTCAATACATTAATTAATGTGAATCGTTCATCTTAAAAAATTTTCAGTTCTTCGGGCTATGTCAATTCCGATTATCCCAAGACTTTATTATTTGTTTGTCGCACAAAAAAACTTTTTGAATGTCCGGTGGAAACCGATTTCGCTAAAGAAAAAGCTTTTACTGCAGTTAAATATCCTTTTTTCTTCCAAATATTCCTACGAATATGTTTTTTTGACATAGAAATACATTTTTTTGGAACTGCCATTCAAAAAAGGGTTACTCATTTTTATTTATCGTTGTATGTGAAAGACATGTATTGTTCGGAATAGATCGTTTTTTTGAATCATTATCTATACTTTATTCTGTGAATAATAGTTTTTTTTTTAACTTTCAACATTTAACATAATTTAACATAAAATAACAAATAATATATATATATATTATTTGTTATATTTTAAATATGTTATTTTATTATATTTTATTATTAATATGTATATATATATTATTATATATTTTTCATTATTATTGTTTATTGTTCTTTTCGAAAGAGATAAGAATTGGTGAATCGGAAACAATTATTAATTATAAAAAAAAAAATCTCAATTTGTTTGTTTTCTTATGGAACATACATATCAATATGCATGGATAATACCTTTTCTTCCACTTACAGTTACTATGTCAATAGGATTTGGACTTATACTTATTCCGACAGCAACAAAAAATATTCGTCGTATATGGGCTTTTCCTAGTATTTTTCTGTTAAGTATAGCTATGGGATTTTCGGCCAATCTGTCTATTCAACAAATAAATGGAAGTTTTATTTATCAATATCTATGGTCTTGGACCATAGATATTGATTTTTCCTTAGAGTTTGGATATTTGATCGATCCACTTACTTCTATTATGCCAATACTAATTACTACTGTTGGAGTCATGATTCTTATTTATAGTGACAATTATATGTCTCACGACCAAGGATATTTGAGATTTTTTGCTTATATGAGTTTTTCCAATACTTCCATGTTGGGATTAGTTACTAGTTCTAATTTGATACAAATTCATATTTTTTGGGAACTAGTAGGAATGTGTTCATATTTATTAATAGGGTTTTGGTTCACACGACCGATTGCCGCAAGTGCTTGTCAAAAAGCTTTTGTAACTAATCGTGTAGGAGATTTTGGTTTATTATTAGGAATCTTAGGTCTTTATTGGATAACAGGTAGTTTGGAATTTCGGGATTTGTTCGAAATAGCTAATAACTTGATCCATAATAATGGGGTCAGCTCCTTATTTGCTACTTTGTGTGCCTTTTTATTATTTGTTGGTGCAGTTGCTAAATCTGCACAATTCCCCCTCCACGTATGGTTACCTGATGCCATGGAAGGACCTACTCCTATCTCGGCCCTTATACACGCCGCTACTATGGTAGCAGCAGGAATTTTTCTTGTAGCTCGGCTTATTCCTCTTTTCATAGACATACCTTATATAATGAATTTCATTTCTTTAATGGGTGTAATAACAGTACTATTAGGAGCTACTTTTTCTCTTGCTCAAAGAGACATTAAAAGAAGTTTAGCTTATTCTACAATGTCTCAATTAGGTTATATTATGTTAGCTCTAGGTATAGGTTCTTATCGAGCGGCTTTATTCCATTTGATCACTCATGCCTATTCTAAAGCTTTATTGTTTTTGGGATCTGGATCCATTATTCATTCAATGGAACCTATTGTTGGATATTCACCAGAAAAAAGTCAGAATATGGTTCTTATGGGTGGTTTAACAAGATATGTTCCAATTACAAGAACTACTTTTTTATTAGGTACACTTTCTCTTTGTGGTATTCCACCTCTTGCTTGTTTTTGGTCCAAAGATGAAATTCTTAATGATAGTTGGTTATATTCACCAATTTTTGCAATAATACCTTATTTCACAATAGGATTAACCGCATTTTATATGTTTCGGGTATATTTACTTACCTTTGATGGGTATTTGCGCGTTTATTTTCAAAATCACAGTAGCACTAAAAGTAACTCGTTCTATTCAATATCTCTATGGGGAAAAGAAGCACCAAAAACAGTCAATAAAAATTTACTTTTATCAACAATGAATAGTAAGGTCCACTTTTTTTCAAAAGATACATATAAAATTATTGATAATGATAAGATACGATACTTTAGTACTTATTTTGGAAATAAATATACTTCCATGTATCCCCACGAATCAGACAATACTATGCTATTTCCTCTGCTTGTATTGGTACTATTTACTTTGTTCGTTGGATCAATAGGAATTTCTTTTGATCAAGGAGTAATGGATTTTGATATATTATCGAAATGGTTAACCCCATCCAAAAATCTTTTCCATCAAAATTCGAATTATTCTGTGAATTGGTATGAATTTTTTACAAATTCCATTTTTTCAGTAAGTATAACCATTTTCGGATTATTCATAGCATATATTTTATATGGGTCTGTTTATTCATTTTTCCAGAATTTGGACTTAATCAATTCATTTGTAAAAGGGAGCCCTAAGAGAATTATCTTGGACCAAATAAAAAGTGTTATATACAATTGGTCATATAATCGTGGTTACATAGATATTTTTTATACTAGAGTTTTAGCCATGGGTATAAGAGGAATAACCGAGCTAACTCAGTTTTTTGATAGACATATAATTGATGGAATTACAAATGGAGTTGGCCTTACAAGTTCCCTTATAGGTGAAGGGATTAGATATATGGGGGGAGGGCGAATCTCATCTTATTTATTCTTATATTTTTTTTATGTATCAATATTTTTATTATTTTTTTTGTTCATTGGTATAAACCCAATAATTATACAGGTCTCCATGGGATAATTTTTTTGTCGTGTACAAAGACATTTTTCGTTCTATCATTTCCGAAAAAGTCGATAAACTAGGTGGATATGTAAAAGATATTTTTTGTTTCCCATTACTTGGACATGTATAAAAAAAATATTGTGACATTTCATTTCGTACAGCATTTTCAAACCGATCATTTTTTATATATCGCAATGGACAATTCCATCGTTTATAATCGAAAAGAAAAGTCACAAGAGGTTTTTCAAAGCAGAAATAAGTCTTTTCATTTTTCTCTTCTTTAAGTCTTCCCAATTCCCAATTATCTTGATAGGTATCAAGATAAGAATCTTCGTAAACCGGATCTTCCTGTTCTTCCTCTTCTTTAAGTCTTCCCAATTCCCAATTATCTTGATAGGTATCAAGATAAGAATCTTCGTAAACCGGATCTTCCTGTTCTTCCTCACTTTCTTCCATTTCTGAGGTTTTTTTCAGTTTCTTAGTGACAATAGGCGACGGCATTCTGCCTAAATAGTAGACACAGGTGATAAATAAGAGAATACTAAAGATTCGAACCATAGAATTTCTCAATTCTGACACAAGGTACTTATTAGATCGAATAGAATGATTTTGCCGTATCCAGAATAATACCAATCCAACCCATTTCATGAATAAAATGTGACCAATTAACCAACCAACAAAACTACTTGTTACAAATAACATCTTGTTGTTGCATCGAAACATATAAATGTTGACTAATCTGGCTAACGTTGAACTTGGTAAAATGAAATGGTTGAATAATTGAAAAATTAGATTATTCAGGAATACACATTGAATGCTGAGATTACGCATTGAATTTCTGGTAGTAGATCCATAATAAAAAAAGTTTTTGTGATTCTTCCAGAAGAAATGAAACAAAAGATACGGTAGAACTAGGACAGTTATTGTATGAGGTCTACCCAATGCTAGATGCAGAGGCGCATAATAGATCGATATGAACATCATGAGCTGTCCCGTAATAAAACCAGTTGTTGCTGATACCTCCTTCTCGGTTCCTTCTTCCATAACCCGAGCTCGGAGAA